CGTGCTATTTGTTTACATCCATTAGTTTGCAAGGGATTCAATGCAGATTTTGATGGGGATCAAATGGCTGTTCATGTACCTTTGTCGTTGGAAGCCCAAGCGGAGGCGCGTTTCCTTATGTTTTCTCATCAGAATCTTTTGTCTCCAGCTATTGGGGATCCAATTTCCGTACCAACACAAGATATGCTTATGGGGCTCTATGTATTAACGAGCGGAAATCGTCGAGGTATTTGTGTAATTAAATATAATCCACGTAATCGTAGCAAAGGTGGAAATAAAAGAAGTGCTAATAATAATTATGAGTATACGAAAGAACCTTTTTTTTGTAATTCCTATGATGCAATTGGGGCTTATCGTCGGAAACGAATCCATTTAGATAGTCCTTTGTGGCTCCGGTGGCGGCTGGACCGACGCGTTATTGCTTCCAGAGAAATTCCCGTCGAAATTCACTATGAATGTTTGGGGACTTTTTATGAAATTTATGGGCACTATCTAATAGTACGAAGTATAATAAAAAAAGAAATTATTTTTCTATACATTCGAACCACTGTTGGTCAGATTTTTCTTTATCGAAAAATTGAAGAAGCAATACAGGGGTTTTCTCGTGCCTGTTCATATGGTACTTAGGAATTCTATGATACCGCGGAAATTGAGGTATCCGCGGTTCAGCTGGGATTAGAATTCGGGAATTTATATGCGAATCAAGATCGAAAAAAGGAAGTTTTTCAATCACTGACCCTAACCCATTGTCGAATTTTACTCAGCCGAATACGGAGGTACTTTATGGCAGAACGGGCCAATCTGGTCTTTCACAATAAAGCGATCGATGGAACTGCCATGAAACGCCTTATTAGTCGATTAATAGATCACTTTGGAATGGCATATACATCACACATCCTGGATCAAGTAAAAACCCTGGGTTTTCAACAAGCTACTGCTACATCTATTTCATTAGGAATTGAGGATCTTTTAACAATACCTTCAAAGGGATGCCTAGTTCAAGATGCTGAACAACAAAGTTTCATTTTTGAAAAACACCACCATTCTGGGAATGTACACGCAGTAGAAAAACTACGTCAATCCATTGAAATCTGGTATGCTACAAGTGAATATTTGCGACAAGAGATGAATCCAAATTTTAGGATGACTGACCCTTTTAACCCTGTTCATATAATGTCTTTTTCGGGCGCTAGAGGAAATGTATCTCAGGTACATCAATTAGTAGGTATGAGAGGATTAATGTCGGATCCTCAAGGACAAATGATTGATTTACCTATTCAAAGTAATTTACGGGAAGGACTCTCTTTAACAGAATATATCATCTCTTGCTACGGAGCCCGTAAGGGGGTTGTGGATACTGCTGTACGAACATCAGATGCCGGATATCTCACACGCAGACTTGTTGAAGTAGTTCAACACATTGTTGTACGCCGAACGGATTGTGGCACCGCCCGAGGTATTTCTCTGAGTCCTCGGAATGAGATGATGCCCGAACGGTTTTTTATTCAAACATTAATTGGTCGTGTATTATCGGATGATATATATATGGGTCAGCGATGTATTGCCACTAGAAATCAAGACATTGGGACTGGGCTTGTCAATCGATTCATAACTTTTCGTGCCGAAACAATACCTATTCGAACCCCCTTTACCTGCAGGAGTACATCTTGGATCTGCCGATTTTGTTATGGCCAGAGTCCTACTCATGGGGATCTGGTTGAATTGGGCGAAGCTGTAGGTATTATTGCGGGTCAATCGATTGGAGAACCGGGTACTCAATTAACATTAAGAACGTTTCATACCGGCGGAGTATTCACAGGAGGTACTGCAGAACATGTGAGAACTCCTTATAATGGAAAAATAAAATTCAATAAGGATTTAGTTCATCCAACACGTACACGTCACGGACATCCTGCTTTTCTATGCTCTATGGACCTGTACGTAACTATTGAGAGTGAAGATATTCTACATAATGTGAATATTCCATCAAATAGTTTTCTTTTAATTCAAAACGATCAATATGTAGAATCAGAACAAGTGATTGCTGAGATTCGGGCGGGAACATCCACTTTTAATTTTAAAGAGAAAGTTCGAAAACATATTTATTCTGACTCAGACGGCGAAATGCACTGGAGTACTGATGTATATCATGTACCCGAATTTACATATGGTAATGTCCATCTATTACCAAAAACAAGCCATTTGTGGATATTATTAGGAGGTCCGTGCAGATCGAGTCTAGTCTCCCTTTCGCTTCACAAGGATCAAGATCAAATGAACGCGCATTCTCTTTCTGTCAAGCGAAGAGATATTTCTTCCAACTCCTCAGTAACTAACGCCCCTATGAGGTACAAATTCTTTAGTTCGGATTTTTATGGTAAAAAAAAAGAGAGGATTCGGAATTTTTTAGGCTTTAATCGAATCATATGGACTGGTCATTGTAATCTCCTATATCCGGCCATTCTCCGGGAGAATTCTGATTTATTGTCAAAGAGGCGAAGAAATCGATTTCTTATGCCACTTCAACCGATTCACGAGCGCGAAAACGAATTAATATCCACTTTAGGTATCTCGATTGAAATTCCCTTAAATGGTATTTTTCGTAGAAATAGTATTCTTTCTTATTTTGATGATCCTCGATATCGAAGAAAGGGCTCGGGAATTACTAAATATGGCACTATCGAAATGCAGTCAATCGTCAAAAAAGAAGATTTGATTGAGTATCGAGGAAGTAAGGAATTTAAGTTAAAATCACAAACGAAAGTAGATCGATTTTTTTTCATTCCCGAGGAAGTGCATATCTTACCCGGATCTTCTTCTATAATGGTACGGAACAATAGTATCATTGGAGTCGATACACAAATCACTTTAAATATAAGAAGCCGAGAGGGGGGGTTGGTTCGGGTAGATAGGAAAAAAAAAAGAATTGAACTGAAAATCTTTTCTGGAGATATCCATTTTCCTGGAGAGATAGATAAGATATCCCGACATAGCGGCGTTTTGATACCGATACCACCAGGAACAGGAAAAAGAAATTCTAAGCGATTAAAAAAATGGAAAAATTGGATCTATGCCCAACGGATTGCACCTAACAAAAGGGGATATTTTGTTTTGGTTCGGCCTGTCGTCATATATGAACTAATCGACGGTCTAAATGTAGCAACCCTTTTCCCCCCCGACCTGTTGCAGGAAAGGGACAATGTACGACTTCGAGTTGTAAATTATATCCTTTATGGAAATGGAAAACCAATTCGAGGAATTTCGTATAGAGGATTTTTTGATACAAGTATTCAATTAGTCCGTACTTGTTTAGTATTGAATTGGGATAAAGAAAAAAAAACAAAAAGTTTTTCGAGCAAAGAAGCCCGTGCGTCTTTTATTGAAATAAGGACAAACGGTTTGATTCGACATTTCCTAAGAATCGACTTGACGAAATCCCCTATTTCAGATATTGGAAAAAGGAAGAATCCCCTAGGTTTGGGATTACTCTCTGATAATGGATCAGATTGCACCAATAGCAATCCGTTTTCTTCCATTTTTTCCTATTCTAAGGTAAGAATTCAACAATTCCTTAATCCACGTCAAGGGATTATTCATACGTTGTTGAATAGAAATAAGGAATTCCAATCATTGATAATTTTGTTATCATCCAATTGCTCTCGAATGGATCCATCCACCGGTGTAAAATATCACAATCACAATAGAATAAAAGAATCAATTAAAAAAAATCCCCGAATTACAATTAGGAATTCGCTGGGCCCTTTAGGATCAGTCTATCCAATTGCGAATTGTTATTCCTTTTACCATTTAATAACTCAGAATCCTATTTTGGTAACTAACTATTTGCAACTTGACAATATAAAACAGACTTTTCAAGTAATTAAATATTATTCAATGGATGAAAATGGGAAAATTTATAACCCCGACCCATGTAATAACATCATTTTGAATCCATTCAATTTGAATTGGTGTTTTTTCTGTCATAATTATTGTTATTTTGAACAGACATCTACAATAATAAGTCTTGGACAGTTTGTTTGTGCAAATGTGTGTATAGCCAAAAATAGACCCCGCCTAAAGTCGGGTCAAGTTATATTTGTTCAAGTCGACTCCGTAGTAATACGGTCAGCTAAGCCTTATTTGGCCACCCCAGGAGCAACTGTTCATGGCCATTATGGAGAAATCCGTTACGAAGGAGATATATTAATTACATTTATATATGAAAAATCGCGATCTGGTGATATAACGCAAGGCCTTCCAAAGGTGGAACAGGTATTAGAAGTTCGTTCGATTGATTCAATATCGATGAATCTAGAAAAGAGGATTGAAGGTTGGAACAAATGTATAACAAAAATTCTTGGAATTCCTTGGGGATTCTTGATTGGTACTAAGCTAACTATAGTTCAAAGTCGTATCTCTTTGGTTAATAAGATCCAAAAGGTTTATCGATCCCAGGGGGTGCAGATTCACAATAAACATATAGAAATTATTGTACGTCAAATAACATCAAAGGTGTTGATTTCCGAAGACGGAATGTCTAATGTTTTTTTACCCGGAGAACTAATTGGATTGTTGCGAGCAGAACGAATGGGGCGCGTTTTCGAAGAAGTGATCTGTTACCGAGCTGTCTTATTGGGAATAACAAGAGCATCTCTCAATACTCAAAGTTTCATATCTGAGGCGAGTTTTCAAGAAACTTCGCGAGTTTTAGCAAAAGCCGCTCTTCGGGGGCGTATCGATTGGTTGAAAGGTCTGAAAGAGAACGTTGTTTTGGGAGGAATGATACCCGTTGGAACTGGAGTCAAAGGATTAGCACATCCTTCAAAAGAACATAAGAAGATTCCCTTGGAAACCAAACAAAAGAATCTATTCGAGAAGGAGATGAAAGATGTTTTATTTCACCAAACAAAATTAGTTGATTCTTTCCTTTCAAAGAGTTTCCATGATACATCAGAACAGTCTTTTATAGGGTTTAGTAAGTCCTAAGAAAGGATTCCTTCCTTCCATTACCTTACTTAATTTTATTTGATTGAGTGTAGTTATTCGATTTAATTTAAATAAATATTAATATTTTAATATTAAAAAGAATAATGAAATTGAAATAATGAATAGAAAAGAAGAATGGCTTGGGTCGTTTATCTACACACAATCTACGTTAGGGCCGAAGGTTCCATCGGAACAATTTTCTATTTCAGTTCGTGGTTCCTCGTCTCTTTTTTTTTTTTAATTAAAAAAGGGGGGTGAGGGGGGAGAAAAATGACAAACCGATATTGGGGCATCTATTTAGAAGAGATGATGGAGGCAGGGGTTCATTTTGGCCATGGTATTAGGAAATGGAATCCTAAAATGGCACCTTATATCTCTGCAAAGCGTAAGGGTATTCATATTACAAATCTTACTCGAACTGCTCGTTTTTTATCAGAAGCTTGTGATTTGGTTTTTGAGGCAGCAAGTCGAAGAAAACAATTCTTAATTGTTGGTACCAAAAAAAAAGCCGCCGATTCAGTAGCATGGGCTGCAATAAGGTCCCGATGTCATTATGTTAATACAAAATGGCTCGGCGGTATGTTAACGAATTGGTCCACTACAGAAACGAGACTTCAGAAGTTTAGGGACTTGAGAATGGAACAAAAAACAGGGAGACTTAATCGTCTTCAAAAAAGAGATGCAGCTATGTTAAAAAGACAATTATCTCATTTGCAAAGATATCTGGGTGGGATTAAATATATGACACGGTTACCCGATATTGTAATCATCATTGATCAGCACGAAGAATACACGAGCCTACGGGAGTGTATTACTTTAGGAATTCCAACAATTTGTTTAATCGATACAAATTGTGACCCCGATTTAGCAGATATTTCCATTCCCTCGAATGATGACGCTATCGCTTCAATTCGATTCATTCTTAACAAACTCGTGTTCGCGATTTGTGAGGGCCGTTCTAGCTATATAAGAAACTCTTGATTAATAATAAGATAAATAACTTAAACCACATAGATTTATGATATTTATATAATCGGTTACTATTTCCGAATTTGAAAGAAGAGATAAAAATAACTGGTTATATTATGTGATTCGTTAGTATTCAAACTAGTAGTTGGTATTCAAAAAATATCCGATTCAAGTAGGCAAAAAGATGGTTGAATGTTGAATCAAAATAATTTTGTTTAAAATTCGATTTTTTCCGAGGTCAATATGAATGTTCTAACAAACACACTAAAGGGTTTATATGATTTATCTGGTGTGGAAGTAGGCCAACATTTCTATTGGAAAATAGGTGGTTTCCAAGTCCATGGCCAAGTCCTTATTACTTCTTGGGTTGTAATTGCTATCTTATTGGGTTCGGCTGCTTTAGCTGTTCGAAATCCACAAACCATCCCGACTGGTGGTCAGAATTTCTTCGAATACGTTCTTGAATTTATTCGCGATATCAGTAAAACGCAAATTGGAGAAGAATATGGCCCTTGGGTTCCTTTTATTGGAACTATGTTTCTATTTATTTTTGTTTCTAATTGGTCAGGAGCGCTTTTACCTTGGAAAATCATACAACTACCTCATGGGGAGTTAGCTGCACCCACGAATGATATAAATACTACAGTTGCTTTGGCTTTACTCACATCAACGGCCTATTTCTATGCAGGTCTTACCAAAAGGGGGTTAAGTTATTTCGGGAAATATATTCAACCAACCCCAATCCTTTTACCCATTAACATTTTAGAAGATTTTACAAAACCCTTATCGCTTAGTTTTCGACTTTTCGGGAATATCTTAGCTGATGAATTAGTTGTTGTTGTTCTTGTTTCTTTAGTACCTTCAGTGATTCCTATACCTGTTATGTTCCTTGGATTATTTACAAGCGGTATTCAAGCTCTTATTTTTGCAACTTTAGCCGCGGCTTATATAGGTGAATCCATGGAGGGCCATCATTGAAATAATCTTTTTTATTTTCAAATTGTAACGTACGGCTCAAGCTAATTTACTTAGGGAAGATACAATTATGCCATATACGATATGATATATAGTAATCAAAAATGAGTATATTAATGAGTCTATTATTATTATTAATGAGTCTATTTTAGGGTTGTCTAAAAAAAGGAAAGAGATCAACAAAAAGATCTTTTTCCTAACATTCCCCCTCGCCCACTTCATTTAATACCACACCCCCACAATCCAAATTCCATTTCTATCTCATTATTCAATATATCAATATTCAATATATCAATGGGAAAATAATAGAATAAAATAAAAAATTATATTAGAATTAATTAATTAAATTATTAGAATTAAAGGAACGATTCTCCATTTCGGTTGATTTTGGTCAACGATTGACCAAACGAAAATAGTAATATAATAAATAACAAATTGCATGAGCTTAGATCAATTATTTCTATCCAATGATTTGGACTAACCAATTTGGCCATTTAGATTTGATCCAGTGTAAGAATGATAAAAAAAGAAGGGGAAAATAAAAATAATTTACAAACAAAAAGTGGAATTCGGAACAAATGGGGTTCAGTGGGAAAGGGTAGGTATATCCAATTGAATGGCTATAAATAAGTCAACTCCCGGCTTTGTTTTAGTAATTGATTCTCAAATCCTATTGAATGTAAGATGGGTGGTTAGTTTTCGTTCTGAAAGAAAGACATTTCTATAAAATAGTCAATATTGTCTGATTATATATGAACTAAAGATATATTTCGCCCTACCCCACTTTTCTGTTTGTTTTATGAATTTAGATGGTTTTTCCAAAGGAAGTCCGTCCTCCTCCACCTCTTTGGGACTTTGACTATTTATTTGACTGTTTATATGTTTGTATGTTTTTCTTAATTTCATCGGTTTACTCATTCAATTCATAGTTCGGAATCAAGAAATGGATGAGTTTGTGGATAGAAACGAAAAATAGATATTGAAGGAGCTGGAGCGGTTCAATAATACTATTACTTCAACCCGAAGGTATTAGGTACTTCGACTGGATGAATCCGGAATAAGAAAATTTGAATTCGTTGGTTGATTGTATCATTAACCATTTTTTTTTTTGGTACGAGGGGACTTATCATGAATCCACTGATTTCTGCCGCTTCCGTTATTGCTGCTGGTTTGGCCGTAGGGCTTGCTTCTATCGGACCCGGGGTTGGTCAAGGAACTGCTGCGGGTCAAGCTGTAGAGGGTATTGCCAGACAGCCTGAAGCAGAGGGAAAAATACGAGGGACTCTATTGCTTAGTCTAGCTTTTATGGAAGCTTTAACAATTTATGGACTAGTTGTAGCATTAGCACTTTTGTTTGCGAATCCCTTTGTTTAATCTTCAAAATATGAAAAGTACATATTGTAGTACCTTCAACTTGTCATTTGCTTTTTCGAATTATAGCAAGATTTGACTCTTCTAATTATTTATTCGTTGACAAAATAACCTACGGGAAGGGCGGATTTTCGGATGAGGAATTGGTATACCGACCCGCCTCGTTTTCATCCTCCCCATTTGGAGTCCAGGGGAGGTTAAGTATTGCAAGAATGCGGTTAGTTTACATAATTCCAACACTTTTCAAAATCACAAAATTATAAATTATATAAATTAAAAGAATAAATAAATAAATATAAATATATAAATATTTAAATATAAATAATAAATTAATAAAAAATAAAATAATATAAAATAATAAATAAATTTAAATAATAATAAAAAATTATAAATAATTTCAATAATAATAAATAATAATAATAAAAAATAATAATAATAAATAATAATAATAAAAAATAATATAAATAAAAATAATAATTAATAAATAAAAATTATTATATTAAAAATTATTATATTAATAAATAAATATAATTATTAATTATAAATATAAGTAAAAATAAACAATAATTAATAGTTATAAATAAACAAATTATAAATAAACATAAACAATAACAATATAAAATATAAATAAATTAATATTTTAATATTAATTAATATTAATAAATTTAATATTAAATAAATTTAATAAATTTAATATTAAATAAATTAAAATTAAATAAATTTAAATAAATTAAAAATAAAAAATTTAAAATATAAATAAAATAATAAAATAAATAATAAAATAAAGGCTATTCCATTTTTGAGTCTATCTATTATCTATAAATATAAAAATATCTATAACTATAAAAAGTATCTATAAACTATAAAATAAAAGAAAAGGAGATCCTATGAAAAATGTAACCGATTCTTTCGTTTCTTTGAGCCGCTGGCCGTCCGCCGGGAGTTTCGGGTTTAATATCGATATTTTATCAACAAATCTAATAAATCTAAGTGTAGTTCTTGGTGTATTGATCTTTTTTGGAAAGGGAGTGTGTGCGAGTTGTTTATTTCAAGAATAGGCTGGATCCAACCAGCTGTGCCTTTTGTCGTTATAACTAGCAAAAAAAAAAAAGGTGCATGATCCCGCGAATTACTTCGAAAGAAATTTCAAAATTCGATGTAAGAACTATAGCATTTCGTGATTTATTGGTAAAATACTCTTTGATTCTCTATCAACCAATAATGTAGGAACATTAACATGGTTAAAGCAAGTTGTTTGAAGTCTTGATACAGCATGGTACTCTTTCTACCACTATGATAATATAGAGATGATTCAAAATGAATCATTTTATCGTTAGAGAACACTCTTATTGATAAAAGGATTTGAAGAGCGCTTATTGAAATTGTAAAACTGGGCATTTTACCCATTTTATCCAATGCTGAATTGGCGACCTATGTGTTCTGTATAAATATAAAAAAGAAGAATTTTTTGGATTTGAAGAAACAAAAAAAAGAAACGACGTTGCTGACAATTACATACATATTTTTGTCAAAAGAGTCCTCTGAATATTTTGTAGTTTAGATATTTTTTTGTTTTGAATCTGAACAAATAAGAGAGGATAGGCTTATCATTACATTTATAATTATAATATAAAATAAAAAGGTATAAGAATTTCTTTTTCTTTTTTATTATTTGTATTTGTTAATTTAAATTCTTAAT